CAATGGACTGGATCCAATTCTTTATCTTTTTTATATGATGGGATTTCCATTAATTTCTATAGAGTCAAATGAGGAGTGGTTGACGCAAACTATATATATATATATATATATATATATATATATTCACCCAAAAGAGAGGAAGATTTTTTTTGATACTGTTTAGTAGAAAACAGAGATAGAGATGTATCTCTAGAAATAAAAAATAAATAGAATGGAAAAGACCGAAGTCCTCCAAATTTATTGAAGGATCGGTATCACACCAAAACTATTTCACTGGTGATTTTATCATTGAGATAACCCTGACCGAATACATACACCAAATGCTATAACTAACCAAAAGCATTTGGTTACAGACATTGGCCGAATCGAATCCCAGTAATAAACATACCTTTCTTCCCCTCTTGCCATTTACTACGCAATGAGTTGGTTACCCCATTCAGTTACCTGAACAAAGAGAACTAAGTCTTAATTAGCGGGGACTCCGTCCGACTTAAAAACAAACTAAGTCATTTGCTTCACTCTAGGAATGAAGTAAGGGTCGTTTTTTCCTCCGCTTCCCCTCCATTACTTGGGAGGGAATGGGTTTCCTCCTTAGATGGAGGAAGTTATAAAAATAAGGTGAAACGGTGGAACATGATTCAAATCGTATGAATAAATCAGGCAAAGTTAAACTGAAGATTAGATCTCCCAAATAACTAAAAAGTTTGGGAGATCAAAAATAAATAAAGGGAGATTGGAAGATGAAAATAGCAGTTTATGGAAAAGGCGGAATCGGTAAATCAACGACCAGTTGTAATATTTCAATTGCTCTAGCCAGACGTGGTGAAAAAGTGTTACAAATTGGATGTGACCCCAAACACGATAGTACTTTTACTCTTACAGGATTTCTGATACCTACAATCATAGATACTTTGCAATCCAAGGATTATCATTATGAGGATGTTTGGTCCGAAGATGTAATTCACAAGGGTTATGGAGGGGTAGATTGTGTGGAAGCAGGGGGCCCACCGGCAGGAGCCGGGTGTGGAGGATATGTGGTAGGGGAAACTGTAAAATTGTTAAAAGAGTTAAATGCATTTTACGAATATGATATTATATTATTCGACGTATTAGGTGACGTGGTGTGCGGAGGTTTTGCTGCTCCATTGAACTATGCAGATTACTGTGTGATAATTACAGATAATGGATTTGATGCATTATTTGCAGCTAATCGTATTACTGCCTCTATCAGGGAAAAAGCTCGTACACATCCACTCCGATTAGCAGGCTTGGTTGGAAATCGTACATCTAAAAGAGATCTTATTAATAAATATGTAGAAGCCTGCCCAATGCCCGTAATAGAAGTATTACCTCTTATTGAAGATATTCGAGTCTCGAGAGTCAAAGGTAAAACCTTATTTGAAATGGTTGGATCTGAACCATCTCTTAACTATGTATGTGAATATTATTTAGACATAGCGGATCAAATATTGTCCCAACCAGAGGGTATTGTACCAAAAGAGATTCCAGATCGCGAATTATTCAGTTTACTCTCTGATCTTTATCTCAATCCGATTGATGACGGGAGACATCAAAATAATAAGGAAAATCTACTTGGATTTACGACCATTTAATTGAAATTTTTATTTTATTTATTTATTATTATTGAATAATAATTTATGCCAGTGAAAATTGATGAAACTCTTACAGTCGAATGTGAGACTGGTAATTATCATACTTTTTGTCCAATTAGCTGTGTATCTTGGTTATATCAAAAGATTGAAGATAGTTTCTTTTTAGTTGTGGGAACAAAGACATGTGGTTATTTTCTCCAAAATGCACTTGGAGTTATGATTTTTGCGGAACCCCGCTATGCAATGGCAGAATTAGAAGAAGGGGATATCTCGGCTCAATTGAATGATTATGAAGGATTAAAAAGGCTTTGTATTCGAATAAGAAAAGATAGAGATCCCAGTGTCATCATATGGATAGGTACTTGTACTACAGAAATAATTAAAATGGATTTGGAAGGTATGGCCCCAAAATTAGAATGGGAAATTGGAATCCCAATTCTAGTTGCAAGAGCAAATGGGCTGGATTATGCTTTTACTCAAGGAGAAGATACGGTGTTAGCTGCGATGGCACATCGTTGTCCAGAACCGGAATTCCCCGTTCGTGAACGAAAAGAAATTCTACAAAAATTATTTGCTTTTCCTTCTAAAAAAAAAGAGGAATTGGCCGAATATGTAAATCATTCCTCCTTAGTTCTTTTTGGGTCTTTGCCCTCCAATGTGGCTTCTCAACTCAATCTAGAGTTAAGACGCCAGTCCATCAAGGTATCGGGTTGGCTACCTGCTCAAAGATATACTGATCTTCCATCATTGGGTGATGGAGTTTATGTTTGTGGCGTTAATCCATTTTTGAGTCGGACAGCAACAACTTTAATAAGACGCGAAAAATGTGAATTAATTGGAGCTCCTTTTCCTATCGGCCCGGACGGAACGCGGGCTTGGATCGAAAAGATTTGTTCTGTATTTGGTGTTGAGGCCCAAGGTCTAGAAGAAAGGGAGGAACGGATATGGGAAAGTTTAAAGGATTATCTTGATTTGGTACGTGGGAAATCTGTTTTTTTCATGGGAGATAATCTGCTAGAAGTATCTCTAGCAAGATTCTTAATCAGATGTGGAATGATCGTTCATGAAATTGGTATTCCTTATATGGATAAACGATATCAAGCTGCTGAATTAGCACTTTTACGGGATACATGTATAAAGATGTGTGTACCAATACCACGAATTGTAGAGAAACCGGATAATTCAAATCAAATACGACGTATACGCGAATTACAACCCGACTTAGCTATCACTGGAATGGCCCATGCTAACCCGTTAGAAGCAAGAGGAATTAGTACTAAATGGTCGGTTGAATTTACTTTTGCCCAGATTCATGGGTTTGCCAATGCGAGGGATGTACTTGAATTGGTTACCCGACCTTTACGACGTCAGAAAAATTTAGAAGACTTGGGTCGGACGACCCTTGTGAGAAAAAACAACAAGTTTTAAATGCCCCAGTACTTCTAGATCTTAATCTAGATAATTTTATCTAGATTATAGATAAAGATAGAATCTATTCATAGATTCTCATAGGTAAGGGTAGAATTTGGGATAAATTTCTGTTATGTTGAATGAAATTCATGGATGTGAACGAAAACTAATATTGATTTCTATGGGAGATATCAGAAGGATATTCTAATCATATCCCAATCTCCCATAGAAATATGGGAGATATCAGAATCATTTCTATAATGATACAAAGTGACAAATCACAAAATATGAAACCTTAAACTAGAGATGCATCCAGCAGGAATTGAACCCGCGACTTCCCAATTATGAGTTGGGCGCTTTGACCATTCAGCCATGGATGCTCCATATGAACCAATTCAGTCAATAATATGATGACTAGGAATAGAATAATGCTTCCTAGGATTTGAACCTAGGACTCAGGACTTAAAGACTTAAGTCCTCCCAATTGGAGGAGAATATTCAAAAAAGAAATAAATAAAATATTTTTATTTCCAAACTTTCTAGTGTTTAGATTATTTAAAATGATAGATAGAATGAAGGGAATACTTGTTAAAAAGTATTCACATTGGTTATAACTTTTAAAAGTTATAAATATTTTACTAACTATATAGATGTAGTTATATATACATCTACATCTATATAGTACACAATTTCTCAATTCTTGGCAATAGACCTTAGGTCTAACTGAGGTCTATATCAAGCATTTGCTCTGATCTAATAATTAGATCAATTTAAATCAGAGATATAGGAAAGGGCACACTTGTAAAAAAGGTTTGCATGGGTTATACTATTTTTGGTTATATTCCGAGTTAAAATGATGGATATAGGAAAGGGTTGGTTATACTATTGGTTAAAATGATAGATGTAAGAAAGGGTTGGTTATAGCCAGTTTTAACTATATATATGTATATATATATGTATACATATATATATATATATATATATATATATATATATATATATATATATATATATAGAGAGAGAGAGAGAGAGAGAATATACCATTTATCAACTATTGGTGATAGAGCTTAGTTAGATATTTTTTGTCTATGTCAGGCATTTTCTTTAAAAAAAAAAAAAAAAAAATAACACGACATGCATTTTGAAATTAAAAAAAAGGAATAAACTTTAAATATGAAACTGAAACAACATTTTTGGATGCTGAAAAGCAAGAATTTTAGATTTCATTTTCGACATCGATTTCGATTAGAAATGATGCAAGTCTTCAATCCATGGAACAAATCCTATTTGACTGAATCCTATTTGTTCAGATTCTTAACTCGAATCTTTTCCTGTCGAGAACGCCCTGTTAAGCTGTTTCACTTTCGAATCCTCGTTACGTTACTTTTACGCGATCTACGTAGTATTGGTTTCAATCAAACAATAAAGATTGTGGTATTACTTACATTACCAGTTTTTATGTATCGCGCAAATCATTTTTGGAATGAAAAAAGATATATGATGTTTATTGCGCCAAATTTCACTAGAAATTTGTTGATGGTTCCGCATCTTTCTGTTTATTTGTCAAAATATGACATCAATTTAAATACAAATATAAATAATAATAAGAATGAGATAATCTCAGAGAATCAAGGACCAATTACTTGGGAAACTTCAAAGTCAGAGGATTCTCCAATCTATTGGAATTTTTTTGAGATATTATCAAAGGCTTCAATATATGAACCGTGTATGAGTACCGGCGCTACTAAGAAGCCTATTCAAAGTTTCAAATTATTGAAAAGGCAACAAGATGATCATCCTTTTAAATATTTCATGGAATCAGAAAGGAATAGGAGAGTTGACTTTTGGAAAGTCAAAACGTACTTTCACAATCCTTCCTCAATTTATATGAGTTCATCAGATCCCGGATGGAACATTATTAGAAAGAATCAGAGAGATATAAATTATTTCAACTGCATCCAATTTATGCATCGGAGTTCACTTTGGGATCTATCTTCTTCAGTCTGTGATCAAAACAAGGAACAATGGAAAAAAATTCTGTTAGAAATAACAGATCAATTTGCTCTATCAATGGCTAAGTCTAGTCAGGTTGATAATAATCAATTTACTTTTGATGTTGATTATAACATGAATCAATTTTATGAATTGAACAAGAGTAAATTATTGAATCAGATCTTCAAACATAAAGAGAAATTAAAGGATCAATTTTTATTGAGCTTACTCAATATTATCGATAAAGAGAATGAATTTGTGGATCGAATAATCAAAAGAAATAATAATGATAGAACTGAAACTTCGGTACAACTAATATTGATTCAATATAAGATGAAAGTTGACGGGCATTTTTCAAAAGCAAATCTTTTTTTTCAAAAAGCATTCAAGAAATACCGTATTGAAAATGTATTCAATAAATTAGATTTCAGGTCTGGCCGCAATTCAAAAGATCCAATCCAAGTAAATTGGATAGAAAATGAAAGTTTGAATAATGTAATGCAAAATACAATTAACCAGCATTCATCAAGTTGGAGAAAAGGTCAGAAAGAATGGTTTAATCACTCTATTCTTCGAACTGATAAATATATCAATCGGAATTTCATTTTGTACAATTGGTCCACTCAAACCAAATACTTGAAAAACGGTTTGAAACATCTCATTTATAGCTCTAATTTTAGTTCTAATTTTACACGGAACTATTTGAAATTGAGAAACAGAGTGTTTGATATAAATGAATACAGAGTGTTGGTCCCAATTGATATTCGTTTACCACTGAAGGAATTTCTTCAGCTTTTTCTTTTTAAGAACTTATCTATTTTTATAGACTTATTTGACAATAAGGTGTTAATTTCTGCACACCTTCCCAAGTTACTGTCTAACTGGTGGTCTAACTTCCGTTCTAAGCTCAACATAAATATAATTGTTGATAATAGAAGTTCCATTATTGATTTTCTTATGGGGGACGAGGATCAGTATAACACCCCGCGAGGAATGATTATAAAGGAGAAGAGATTAGCATTATATAATCAACTATTGGATGACCTTATCAGATTATTCAATTTTTTGAATAATTTGTTCGAACCACTTTGGAATAAGTTGTTAAAATTAATTCCACCCATTATTATTCAAATTTTGGATGATTCACAAAGACCGGAATTGATCGATGAAGGAATAATAGCACAATCTGTTTTGAATGAGATACCAATGAGTCAATTGATTATCGATTTATTAGATAATGAAAAGAATTGCATGGAATTTGTTGATAACACTGATCTTTCAGCGTTATTCAACGATCAAAATTGGTTGAATCCTTTAAAACTGTCTAATCAAAGCTTATTGAGAGCTTCTTTTAACAAAGCAAATACAATCGAATTTTTTGATTATTTACATAATCCCCGGCTAAATTACAAGAGAAGATTATTTTCTTATATGGAAAGTATTCATATCAAGAAGAAAAATCTAACATATGGGCAATTATTCAATCTTTTTCCCATCCACAACAATCTCTTTTCTTTGCCTATTGATGAAAAAAACCCTGTTCTCTCAGAGAAAGAGATTGTTTCTCTCATCAACTCACAAGTGGCTAACATATTATTACCAAAATATTTACATGACCAAACGTTAATTTATGACTTGTACAAATCAGTCAATTTATTAACTCAATTGAATTCAATTGTTCATGATAAGAGATATATTTCCTCGATCGAAGAGATTTCTACAACACCTTTTAGAAGAGAACAACAAATAGTGAATTTTGAAAAAACTTCTTGCCCCCCCTTTTTCAATAATTCCGATTCTGAAGAAGACAACCTTTATCAGTATGAAAAGAGTGTCAATTTGAAAGACATGGATTTTATTCAAACTCAATCTTATCAAGATGATTTACGATTCATTTTTGAAACCTTATTCATTTCCATGAATAAGAAGTCTGTAAAAAAATATAGTTCAACAAAAAGTTCAAAAAACATAATTGAAAACAAAGCCACAGATTTTACTTCTCCATGGTGGAAATGTTTTGAGGATATACTTTTAGATACTTATATGGAAATTAAGAAAAGTAGCCTTTTGAATAAAGATAAAGAAATTTTCTCTAGAGTCTTTCAATTTCAAATAAATTCCTCCAAATGGGATTTGTTTCAAACATATAGGTTGTGCGTTTTTACTTCTGCATGGTGGAAATATCTTGAGGATATATTTTTATATCCTTTTTTGCAAATATTGATAAATAGCAGGGATCAATTTGCATCTATTTTGGACCTTTTTGAATATAAGAATGAGTTTATTACTCATATATTGGATGTATTGAATATTTTGTGGGCACTTCCCCAGAAATTATTGGCACTTCTAGAATGGAAATTGAGAACAAATTTGGAAAAATTTTTAAATTATGTTTTCAATTCTGTTTCCTATTACGTTTCCAAATTTTACGGTTATGTTTCTTATTATGTCTTCAATTTTTCCAATTATGTTTTTTATTATGTTTCCGAATTTTTTTCCAATTATGCTTCCAAGCATGTTTCCAAAATTTACCATTATTTTTCCGGTTCCAAAAAAAAATGGAGGAACTGGTATTTTTTAGTTTTGTCATGGGTTGAGTCATTTAAGAAAGAAAAGGCAAATCAAGAACAAGAACTCGAAATGATGGAGATCGAAATCGAAATAAGGAATCGAGGGAGGAAAATCCCATTTACGTTATTTAAAGAAATAACATTTATTCCTGCATTTCGGGAATTCACATTCAAAGAATTCAAGGAAATGAAAATGATGGAAAGGTTGAAAATGATGGAAAGGTTTATGATAGATGTAAGAAATGGACTAATAAAAAATGAAGAATCTTGGGTCCTTTTTCTTGTTTCTTTCGTCGTTGGGTATTTCATTCTTCGTTTATTTTCTTTTCCCTTCTACATGTTTAATTTAACGAAAGACTATTACTTTTGGAGGAACAAGATAAAGTATAATTCCTCCTATAAGGAGTTACACCACACGTTTCAACCACTTGTGGAGCCTATGCCTGGAATCATCTCGGGTTGGTTTTTGGATTATGAAGATTATAATATACCTATAGAGGAGATATACAATTATTTCATAAGAAAATGGTCTTGTATTAGAGAATTGAAAAAAGGTAGTTGGTTTTTCTTTTCAATTTACACAACATTGCTAGAGACAAACTACTCTAGCATAGATCAACGAGAGAGGGAATTAGCTCATTTTTTAATTAAAGAAAAAAGTTTCTCTCAACTTGAATTGAAGTTGATTACCAATCCTAAGGATTTCTCTTTTAAGAGGACTTTCCCTGTTACTGATGATCCAAATATCCCTGTTGCTGGATATATCACTGAGCAGCCGGGACTTATTTACTTACGATATTTAGCTGAAACTTACCAACAAGGTATAATGAATTACACAAACAGGTTTGATCAATTTGGTTCAGCAGAAAGATCGGTCTTCCTTGCTTTTTGTAATAAGATTACCTCTTTACAAAAAGATTGCTGGGGGAGTCTTAGCTCTTCCCAGGTAAACCCTCACCCTCTATCACTCAACTTAGGACCATCCTCCTCTTATTTTTCCAAACGGATTTTCTTGATAGGTCCTATGAACACTGGACGATCCTATTTGGTCAAAAGTCTAGCAGCAGACTCTTATATTCCATTAGTAAGAATATCTCTGAGATATTTCTTGCCCCGTGGAGATGACTTGAAAAATGAATTTGAAGAAAAAGCTGAAGATCCAATGCTTTATGCTCCTAGTCTTTTTGACGATACTGCCGAAAACAAATTAGACAGAATAGATATGGATATGGATATTTTGCAAAAAAATCTGCGGCTGAAAAGAATACAACAATTCATGCTTGCCCTCGAATTGGCAAAAGCCATGTCTCCTTGTATAATATGGATTCCAAACATTCATGAACTGAATTTTGGATCGTTCTTCCTTTCTATATTGGTGCGACGTCTCTTTAAGGAAAATTTTCCTGGAATTGTAATTGGTTCAACTCATCTTCCTAAAAAAGTGGACCCATTTCCAATAGGTTCTGATGGATTAGATAGATCAATCCATATTCGATTGCTTCCTTTCCTACAACGACAAAGGGAATTTCCTATTCTTTTACGCAGCAAGGGGGTCTACTTAGAAAAAGAGTGGTCCTGTTCTGATGAATTTGGATTTAGAACTAAAGGTTTTAATGCGCGCGATTTAACAGGATTTACCAATGAAATTTTTTTAATTAGTATTAACCAAAAGAAATCAGTTATAGGTACTAATACAATTCGATTTGCTTTTAGTCGAACCACTACGGGTTTGTTTGGATACGAGCCACGCCAACAGGAAAGACTTCCATATAAGGTAGGGAAGTCTTTTATACAACATACGCTTAATACACTTAGAAGTATGGGTATGGATCCCCTATTTGTTACAGACTTCTGGTTGCCAAGGGCTTTTTATCTCTCCCATTGGTATTTAGAACCTTCAATTGCTGAAGCAACTGTAAAGCAATTTACTATATTTTCCCATATTCTGGGTTGCTTGGCCGGATCAGCAGCTCAAGATTCTTGGTTTATATCGGAACAAAATAAAGATAATTGGCGTTCTATCGATGGATTCATTAAGAATGATTTCGCTCTAGCTTCTAGTCTTTTAGAAAGTTTTCTGGTGGAATTCTCATTAGGATTCGATATATTATATCGGGGTAGACCTGAGTCGGAAGCGATACTCACATTTGCTGGTCGGTCCATAGTGAAAAATCATTTTAATATGGTTGAAAGAGGGATTTCTTCTCTCGTGAATAAAGAAAGTTTTAGGCAAGAAAAGGATATTTTTGGAGCTTATAAAGATCAAGATGAAGATGATTTCTTAAATCGTCTAGTTTGGGCGCCTAGGCCCTGGCGCCTTAGTTTTATTCGTAGTAATAAATTTGATATTCTATTTAGAGCCAACCACTTCGTCGAATTGCTTGAACAATATTACTATTATGATATACTTGAGTTTGAGTATATGAAGGAGAAATTAGGCTCTCTTTATAAGAGGAGTTACCAAAAGTATAAAACTCAAAATAAATGGAATGCTGAAATCAAAGCGAGGGTACAAGAACAAGAACGGCAGCGGATAATATTAGGAGAATTCATTGATACAGAGGATTATCATATGCAATATCAATCCTCTAAATTTTCAATCTTTTTCCTAGAAAGATTTCTTTGGGATCCCGTGGGTTTCGTCTTTCAAGAGAAGCGCATTAGTATGTTTTCACATCGAGAACTTCTTCTAAATGAAGAAATGTTGAAAAGAATTTATATTACTTACATTCCAATAAGAAAAGAAGCAACACAGAACCCCTTTAGAAGTAAGTATGTCCTGGGTGTTTATAGTGAGAACAAAATTTTGAACATGAAAGACTGGAAACTCGAGGATATTATACCCGGGGACCATATGGTGTCTGTACAACGCATTCAAACATTTGGGTTCGAATGGAAACAAATTTGTCCATATATGCCTTCGTTCACATATGGTCGTTGGTTGGTTGAAGTTTCACCAATGGTCATCCGTTTGGAAAATATGGCGAATGATCGCCAAGCCGAAACCACTCGTTGGTTATCTGATTATTTTACTTATCATTTTCTATTTGAGAGTTATCAATATTTATTAAATCTGTTCCAATCTAACAGAATGCTATTGAATCAAATGACAAAAACATTGTTGGAAAGGAGAATACTTTTTGCAAATGAAATTCGACACTTAATAGCAGAAGAAAAAAATAGGAATAAAAGAGACTAGATTTTTAATTTGAAGATAGATTCCTCATTTTTCTATCCCGACTATGTAATAGTAAGCATAGTAATTCCTTACTATGCTTACTATTCCTATCCCTTATTTTTTTTTTGCTTAATATGCTTACCCCTTATTTCTTCAATTTTGGTTTTAGTATGCTTTCTACACTTCTTATTTGAAATAAAGGATCCCTCATTTGCCTATAGAGGGATCCAACATGGGTCTATTTGTTGACTTGCAACTCCCGAATCTTGCAATACCTTGAGAGAGGTATATAAATTATTTTCAATCTATGTCTTTAATTAAATAAAGTTAATAAGTAGGAAGAAACAAGATATACTCCTTTATGTACACCAAAAGAGTAAGTATTCCACCTTAGATTTGGTCTTTTTATTTTTTTATTCAATCTTTCCCAGATGTTCCTTTTTCCAATGTATTTTGTTTCCTGTTCTCATTAGTTCTTGTTTATCATTTAGTACTTTAGCCCCGTGATACAAAATGCTACTGCTGAAACACAGCAGAATAATTTCAATCTTAGATAAAATTAGTACACTATGTATGAACTGCTGGAACAAGCGTTATGAAACAACGACCAAAACCATTGTTGGAATTCGTATCAACAGATAAGTTCTGTTGAGAGACTATCAATTCGATCTGGTATTTGTAATTGAATTGCGCATCCAATAAGCATCATGAATATTATGCCTTGAAGAGGACTCGAACCTCCACGCTTTATAGCACAAGATTTTGAGTCTCGCGTGTCTACCATTTCACCATCAAGGCATTCCAAAAGTAAATTTTATTCCATAAATAATAAATCTATATTATGATCACATATATATATATGTGTCATATAGAAGATATGACAAAAATGGAGTATTCAAGTATTCATATCGATCGGTCGCATAGGCCCAGGTCTAATATATCCTATTATGCAATTCTTTTTTTTTTTATTTTTTCATTATCGAAGGAGATCCCATAGAAAAAAAAATATATATGATATATATATATATATATAATCCAACATTTTATTTGGATCAATAGAAGACTAAGATTTTATAAAAAATGAAGTGAATATGGCACCCAACTAACAATATGTCAAAAGCAGTTTCGATTTTATGCATGCATATATCTATTCCTAGATAGAACGGAATGACATAGATATCTATTTAGTACGTTTTAATTACATTTTATCAAAATGAAAATGTATATCTATGGTATAGAATGAACTTCTAATTTGAGGATCAAGTTGACTTTTTAATTAGAAGTTCATCTCATAATCTCAACCTATTCCCTTCCTGGGGTATGGGCCAATTAGACTGCTTCTTTAAGTTAGTAAGGGAAACGTTTAATTAATAAATATATTTTAAAAGAAGGTCTCTTGAGCAATTGCAATAATGGGGTTCATTACTATTCCCAGTATAGCGGATGCTATTGAACATACAATCATACTTACTTCGATTGAATTTTTTGAGATTGAAGAAGAAGATATTCTATAATTTTGGACGTGAGGAGTTATTTCTCTGTTTCGTTCAGTCATTAATAACTTTATTATTTTTAGATAATAATATATAGAAATAACACTCATAAGGGCTCCTATTGAAACCAATAAATAAGAGCCTGCCTGCCATCCGCACCAGAATAGATAAATTTTTCCAAAAAAGCCTGCCAATGGGGGAATACCCCCTAGAGATAACAGACATAAAGTTAAAGAAAAAGCTAAAAAAGGGTCTTTCGTATATAATCCTGCATAATCTCGAATGTTATCTGTTCCTGTACGTAGACCAAATAATACAATACAGGCAAAAGTTCCTAGATTCATGAAAATATAGAATAGCATATAAGTTATCATGCTTGCATATCCATTATTTGAGTCCCCATCAATGATTCCAATAAGGATATATCCAATTTGGCCTATGCCCGAATAGGCAAGCATACGTTTCATGCTTGTTTGAGTAAGAGCGATGAAATTACCTAATACCATGCTGAGAATAGCTAAAATTTCCAAAACGAAATGCCATTCGTTCAATGAAAAATAGAAAATAATATCGAAGATTCGAGTGGCTAAAGCTGAAGCAGCTACTTTCGAAATAACAGAAAGAAAAGCAACGACTGGAGTGGGAGAGTTAGAGTCGAAAAGAGGATGCCTCGCTCCTTTCTCTCATTCAGAACCGTGCATGAGACTTTCATCTCGCACGGCTCCTAAGTTATAAAAAAGAAGAATGTAATCATCTTATTCCTTTTTTATTACCTTCCTCGCGTATGTATAAGACCGAATCTATTCAATTGATAGAAAGGATTACTAATCCTTAACTTTCCGAGGAATCCTTACTCAATGGTTCCTATGGTAAATCAATGATTTTTCCGATCTTTCCTACTTCGGTTCTGTAAGAGTAAAAGAGATAGAAAAAAATAAAACCATCTGATTTTATTCGTTCTCAGTAGCCATGAGATAATCATCTTAGGGTGGTCTTTTTATCGACGGATGCTTTTCTTACACTCGTAGTTTTTGAAGGATGAAAACTTACTATGTAGCATCTACACAGGGAATAAAAGTATTGTATACGTCATTAGTTTGATCCTTTGTAAGAGCTACCCGTAATAACTAACTTGCGAAATCTCTTTGAATAAACAAAGAGATTAGTTGTTTCTGACTTTGCTTTACCTTAAAGCAATAAAAAAAAAAATATTGCAAAAAAAACTTTTGGTAAAAGTGATGCCTTAGTCCGACTGGGGGTAACAGTCCTTTTTTGTTCTGCATGTCGATAGAGTTTTTAGAAATAGAGAAATCTTTAGAAAAGAGTTTTTATAGAGGGAATAATTTGTCAAACGAATCGCACTCCTTCATATACGTCGGGGGTCCATTGATGAAAAGGGACTAAAGAAAGTTTGAATCCAATTCCTACAGTTATGGATATAAGCGCAATCCAAATTCCTGGTGAGTTATACATTTGTGTATTTATAAGACCATTGACTATTTCTTGAAGCTCAATCTCCCCTCCGGATAGACCATATAGCCAAGAAAGACCATAAACCAGAATAGAAGAACTTGCTCCGCCCATAAGTAAATATTTCATAGTAGCTTCATTAGACCGTACATCTTTCTTGGTATATCCAGATAATAGATAAGAACATAAACTCAAGCATTCTAAAGCTACGAAGATAGTCACTAAATCATTAGCACCACATAAAAACATTCCTCCTAGAGTAGCTGTTAATATGAATAACAGAAACTCTGTTATAGCCATTTCTGTACATTGAATGTATTCCACGGATAGAGGAATACATAGAGTTGAACATAGTAAAATGAGAAATTTAAATATTTCGTTGAAATTGTTCGTTTGGAAATTACCCAAAAAGCTGATCATAGGTTCTTCTCTCCATCGAAATAGCAAGATTGTTATGCTCAGTACTAAACTTGTTAAAGAGATGAAATAGAACCAAGCTGTATCTTTTTGATCAGAGATTAAATCAGTGATCAGAAGAATAAATAGGCCAAAAATTAAGATACATTCTGGGAAAATAGAATTTCCATTGAAGAGAAGCAAATGAAACTCTTTCATAAAAAAGATTTAAGGGTATAATTGAAAATGAAGTTTTCATTTTGTACATACCAGATCACGAATTAGTAACTTTATGCAATCTCCGAAAAAGTTTCAATCTTTTTCTTCAACTTTTTATCTTTAAAAATAGTAGATTTCAGATATCCTTATTCTTCTTATTCTTATTCCTCTTCAAATGATCATAAACATAATAAAACATTTCTCTTGTACGTTTTTTTAATATCAAGAGGAATAAAAATCCTCCTTATTCTCCTTAATAAGATAAAGGAAAGGAGAAAAGGAGAATAAAATAGAAAATTACAAAGAATTTATTATTCTTCTTTTAAGAAGAAGTTCTAACATAGTAAATCAATTAGAAATTTGATTTAAAATTGGGAAATTCAACTATGAAAAGTCATCAAAAGAGTCCATTGGGGATCTATTTTTCGAAGAAATAGAAAAAAAAAGAAAGAAAGGTCTGAGAAAAGCCAAAATATCCGCATAGAGTTGACAAAGTTGAGGGCTTATGACATGTAATAATAAAAAAAGGTATAAATAAAAAAAAAAATATATATATATATATATATATATATATATATTTGCAATTTCCAATACCCTTTATAAAAAAGGTGATCCGAAAAGTCTCTGATTGGATCAAAAATCGCTTCCATCTATTTTTAAAAGATGGGTTATCTTGATTATCAAAATTTATTTTGATAATCTATCACTTGGCCTTCTGGGTCTTTTTGTATACTTTTTTGATGAATGGTCATTAACCAACCCCGACCGAGAGAACTTATTAAATTTATGTAGTTAATTTATCATTGAAGTTTTATTCTTCTTTTCTTTTTTCTTTCGTTCCAATAAAAATATTGATCTATTTCAAATAATTTGGCTTTCTTTTACTCATAATTAGATACATATTTATATATCTATATATGGAATGGATTAACGGTAATGCGCAAAAGCTCTATTGGCCTCTGCCATTCTATGGGTTTCCTCCTTCTTGCGTATAGCATTGCCACGCTTTCTGGCAGCGTCCATTAATTCGTAACTTAATTTAAAATCCATATTTCGACCCGGTCGTTTCCGAGATGCTCCTAATAACCAACGAATGGCAAGTACTTTTCCTTTTGTAGATCTTATTTTAATGGGAACTTGATAAGTCGATCCACTCCTACGTCTTGCTTTTACTGTTACTTTGGGGGTTACTCCGCGTATTGCTTGGCGTAGAACAACTAGTGGATTTTTCTCTGTCCTTTGTTGGATTTTTTTCATAGCTCGATAAAGAATTCGATAAGCCAATGATTTTTTTCCGTGTTTAAGAATACGGTTAACCAACATGTTAACTAATCGATTATGATAAATTGGATCCGATTTTGCAGTTTTTTTTTTTGCAATGTGAACTGATCGATTATGATAAATTGGATCCGATTTTGCAGTTTTTTTTTTTGCAGTGTTAACCAATCGATTATGATAAATTGGATCCGATTTTGCAGTTTTTTTTTTTGCAGTACTTTGCCGTGGCATGAGTGTTAAAAAGGTTCCAGAATTTATTTCATAAAGGCTAAAAATAATTTTATTTTTTCGGCTTTTTCACTCCATATTGTAGGGTGGATCTCTATTTTTTAAAGGTATGTATGAAAGATCTCCCTCCAAACCGTACATACAACTTTCGTTGAATACGGCTTTCCGCATGATTCTATCTGTATATATGAGAGTTACTCTTTATGCATAGAATTATGTTTACTCACTTTCAATTGAGTATCCGTTTCCTTTCTTTCTTTTGGTATGATTGGAAATCTTGTATTTTCCTTATCTACACGATGAAGTCCTTAGGTTTCAAAATAATGTAGAAAAAAAGGGTGTTTCAAATCATTGCTATTTGACTCAAACCTGTTCTGAAAAGGTCAAGATTTTTTGAATTGTTTGTTCACACAAACAAAGTTGGGGAAACCTGAAATTATTTCAATATTGAACCCTAGACATATAATAGTTCCAAATATCCTTCAAAAAAAATAAGGGCATTTGTTTTAGCCTGCTCTGGTCCCCTTACAAAACATTCGTTATTAGGTTAGCCATATAAAACCATGTTTCTAGCAATTTACATGGCATCATCATAAAATGATACAAGTCTTAGATAAGAATATACAACGCACTAGAACGCCCTTGTTGACGATCTTTTACCGGGACAGCATCTAGGGTTCCTCGAACAATGTGATATCTCACACCGGGTAAATCTTTAACCCTTCCTCCTCTTACTAATACTACGGAATGTTCTTGTAAATTATGGTCAATACCAGGTATATAAGCAGTGATTTCATATCTAGAGGTTAATCGTACTCTAGCAACTTTACGTAAGGCAGAGTTTGGTTTTTTGGGGGTGATAGTGGAAAAGTTGAC